ATGACTATCATTATAATGACTATAATATAACTCATTATAATAAAAACTATTATATTTATAATATGCTTATGTGGACTTTTTTTTTATTACAAATATCAACAATCTCTCTATTATCCACTAAAGAATGAAGACTCAAACTGGAGTTTTGTGGAAAAAGCCCCTTATCGGATTTGAACCGATGACTTACGCCTTACCATGGCGTTACTCTACCGCTGAGTTAAAAGGGCCTATTTTATTCCATTCCGGAATGAACCAATGTGAAGACATATATATATATATATGTACATATATTATATACATAGGTGTATGCAGTAGACTCATAGTGTCTCATTCGGGAATAAGAATTTTGTTAGGCAGTCTAGCCTAAAACCTAATTGCTTTTTTATTTGCTTTTATTGACCCCTATCACAACGAGATTCGCTTGATTGATACACAATTTGACATAGGATAGGATCCAAGCCAAGATATTTGATATGTGAGCAAATCATGTAATGATTTGATTCAACTCATACCTGGAATCAAGCTCTAAAAAAAAAAAAGAAACTTTGCTATCGTTTTTGTTTTTTTTATTTCCTAGCTGTGAGATGGGCATATCTCATCTTAACAATGCGTGAATCGATGGGTGAAAGTAAAAAAATGGAGTTTCACCTTTTTCTGTCGGACAAATCGCCGGGATCCTATACTTCATTAATGGATAAGTATTATAACATTATTTCTCTATATGAAATGAAGTAATGTTTATTTTATTATTTTCTATACTATATTTTATTATTTTCTATACTATATAGTATGTTTATCCATTATAATGATATGGATATATCTATATCATCCATATTTTATTTCTATATATTCTAATGATGTGTCATAGTACATAGTATATATATCATTCATTATATTATATCATTAGAATATATAGAAATAAGAAATAGAATAGAGAAATTTTGAATGGTTCATGAACCACGAATGAAGAATAGAAAAATTCTATCGGAATCACGAAAGGCGGAAAACTTATTCAGATTTAGTCACACAATTATATTGACAATTACACAAAACTATTCATACTAAGAGCTAAGAGTACGATGGCGATCGGGCAGATATGCCCCTATCGTCTAGTGGTTCAGGACATCTCTCTTTCAAGGAGGCAGCGGGGATTCAACTTCCCCTGGGGGTAGTTGATCGTGTATTATCAATAAGTCTAGAATTGATTCTTCCTGGGTCGATGCCCGAGTGGTTAATGGGGACGGACTGTAAATTCGTTGGCAATATGTCTACGCTGGTTCAAATCCAGCTCGGCCCAAGAATTCGCCGATCCATCATGAGATTCTATAATGAATTTGTCCTTCGGAAACACCCGGGGAATAAAGAAAAGAAGAAATTTTATATCATATCCTATTTTTTCCCATATATTCTTGATTTTTGAATGATCTAGATTCATATCATGATCAATAAATTAAATTTCAATAAAAATAAATGAAATATTAAATATAGGGAAAGGATTAAATTAAACAATAAAAATCTTTCTTTATTGAAAGATTTCTTATCAATCAATTTAACACTATTTGACAATAGGATGACTAGTAATCCGTGTTGTTTTCACTAAAGTCCATTTCCATGTGGATATAAATATATCATCCCTCTCTCTGTTACAATGTTACAATACGACGATTCTAAATAGAAATAGTTTTAATAAAATCATTAAGAATATGTATCCTGTATACCTTTTATTTCTCTGGGATTGTAGTTCAATCGGTCAGAGCACCGCCCTGTCAAGGCGGAAGCTGCGGGTTCGAGCCCCGTCAGTCCCGACCTAGTATCTAATGACCCCCATCAATTCATCTCTTTATTTTCTGTCAAGGGGTGGGGAGTGGGATCTAATTCCCAGAGGGGGGGTCCTTATTTCTTTTTTTTACGTTTCGAATTTCTTATTGAGAAAATACAATATGACAATTTCAATTAGTACCGAGGAGGATAGAGATATGTGGATTGCTACAATTGTTGGTAGCATCTTATTTAGGATTCTGAGAGATACCTGTCTGGTTTTTTTCGATTGCTCCCAATCCGTGGAAGGAAATCGAATACCCATATATATATATATATATATATATTTTTTCACCAGAGCACATACACGAATTTTTATTCGTTTATTATACGATAGAAAATGAACTTAATTTTCACATAGTTACCTCGAAAAAATACCTTTCAGATTAAAGCTACCCCCTTTCTAGCTCCGATTTTGTATAACCTAAATTACTAATTGGAAACAATACATCTATTTATATAATTAAAACTGCACACTTTATTTTATATATATGTGTTCCAGTACCAATCCAAAGAAAGAAAGCAGCATTTTTTTTAATAAAATAAAAGAAAGATCAAATAAAGAACCTTTTAACTTTTAATAAGGGAATTTAGAATCTTTTTTTATTCCCATTGAATTGAAGGGGAAGGTCCTATCAAAGAAAGAAAAAAAAAAAAGTAGTTAATTTGTCGAAATATTCGATCTTTTCTTCTTCTTTTTCCATTTCACTTCTACTATTTGGGTTTGTGACCAATGGAAGTGGAAGATGGGTCAGATGGATGATACCTCATTATATGATTATATAAGGAAGACGGTAGGTTATAGAGAATAACGAATGGATAAAGAATCAAAAATTGAATGGGATTCTTGATTGGATCAGGAATCAAATTTTTTATTACGTTTTTATTCTGTATGGATAAAAGATCTTCCTATGTTATACTATTCCATTCTCGACGATGAATAGATTTGATAGCTCAGATATTGTTATTCATGATATTGATTCGATTCAATATCATCGGGATGTATTCCTCCCATTAAATTTACAGGAGAAGGGTTTAGAATCTCTATGGGATTAGATCCCGAGTTATTATATTATGAAGTAAAAAAACGATGAAATTATGGAAGTAAATATTCTCGCATTTATTGCTACTGCACTGTTCATTCTAGTTCCTACTGCTTTTTTACTTATCATTTACGTAAAAACGGTCAGTCAAAATGATTAATTTGAATCAAGCTTGACTTCTTAGTTCTTATCAATAATGGAAGAAATGAAAGGGATTCAAACTCCACGTCTTAAATGAAATGAGCGGATTCAAATCAGCAGTATACGAGATCTGATAGTATGGTAGAAAGAAATATAGGAATCTTTCTACCACACTATCGATTATTATATAAAATGAGAAGGTTGGCCTGTATAAAGATATATATAGGTTTAATATGGATCACTCCATAATATGTATATTGATATATGTACATATAACTCATATATGTGTAATATATATTAGCATTAGCACCCCAATTCGAGTTCTTTGCTACATCCATATCCATGCTACATCCATTTGATTTGTACCGATTTCGATCAATACGATATAATCGAATGCCCACTTTGACTCTTATGTCTTACGGTTCTAATTACTCGTTTTATTATATATTTAGTTAATTTATTTCCAATATGGATCCCGGGATCCGCCGAAACAATCAAATCAACGGAAGAAGATATGGTATGGGCGTAGAATAGATTATATAATATAAAAGAAATCTAGTCATCTTTTTTTTAGCATTCCGACAAGGAGTAATTTATTTAGCCATTGACAGGTGATTCAAGGAATTCCGTGGGAAATTCAATTCTTCATATTTGTAAAAAGAGTAGTAGATACCACCTATTTATAACGCGTGAACCATGATATTAAGTGAGTCGATAAAACAGAAATAACATTTCTAGGAGTCTAAAAGGTAAATGCACAATATGTGAATCGCCCACCGCAATATTATGCGTAGTACTTCGTTGGACAAACGCTATATCGATGTTTCCCTCGGTATAAAGTACGTATCTACATAATAACAGATAGACTTCCTCTTCGAACAGTAAAGCGAGAAACAAATAAAAAAGGGGGTTGGTTGCTCCTCATTGTAATATCCATATATCATTCTGTTAAAGTTCATCTAAATAGAATATTTAGGACGAATTCGGTTGGAAAAAATTTTGATTTCATATCATTTCATATCATGTGTATTCCTTTTACTTTCAAAATACAAACATCGGAATCATTGAAATATTTGTTTGATTGAAAGGTTATTCTTCATCTATTACATTACTTTACTGGATTCCAGTATAATTTTTATATGAAGATATTTTTCTTGAAAAAACGCTTTGCAGAACGATCTATGAAACCATTAATACAGTTTGATTACTCAACTCAATTAAATTAGTAATGATCCTAGAGTCCACTTCTTCCCCATACTACGAGTGAAAGGGAAAATGTAAAGACTACCATTAAAGCAGCCCAAGCAAGACTTACTATATCCATGTGAATTCTGTCCCCTATCTCTATGAATATGAAGAAACTCTTCCATTATTGATCACTAATAATAATGTAATCAATGGCACAGAGTCAAAAAGGGATTTTGAACGAAGGCTATTGATGAACCAACCCAATAACTCCACCCATAACAAGTTCGGATATGATTTGTGGGAGAATCTGGAAGCATTAAGTACAAGCAAGATAGACAGTTACTTTCTTGTAATTATCAAGGGAGTGCAATTAATGGAACATGCAGGAATAGTAAGACCTATTGTTTCTTTTGTTACCCTTCATAATAAAACAGCATAACAATATACAATCAAGATAAATCACTATCTATCATATATCTCTATTTACCGTTTGATCTAATCCTTACGGTCTCCCAAGTATTTCACAACAACACTCGGGAGACCCTCTATTATATTAATAATCTATTTTGCTTAGGTGTTACCGAAAATAAAGAAGTTTTTATTTTTCAACCCCAACCCTTAGTCTTTTTTTATTCTATAAAAGAAAGCAATTATTCATCCAATATTGCTTGAATGTCTGAGCACTCATAAATTCTCGCGAGTCTGTATACAAAGCATCTTCCACCCTTTACCACAACTACCAATTCCCCACTCAACCATTTAATTTAATTCAAGAATCAGTCATTAGACATTAGTACTGGAAGTTTTGAT